GTTCCCGTAGTTGAGAACAACAATGGCTTTTCAAGCCGTAGTCCTTGGGGTTTATCCAAGCGGGAATAAATGACTTATTTTGTGATTTTTCTTGGGATTTGTTTTATGTTGGGGGTATTAGCTGTAGCATCTAATCCATCTCCGTATTATGGTGTGGTAGGTTTAGTTCTGGCGTCAGTGGTAGGTTGCGGGTGGTTGATGAGTTTAGGAGTTTCTTTTGTTTCTTTGGCGTTGTTTATGATTTACTTGGGTGGCATGTTGGTGGTTTTTGTTTATTCTGTCTCTTTAGCGGCTGATCCTTACCCTGAAGCTTGGGGTAGTTGGCGGGTGGTGGGGTATGGGTTAGGGTTTGTTTTAGTAGTTTGTGTGGGGGTGGTGTTAGGGGGATTTGTTGATTTTTGGAAGGTTGGGGTGAGTACAGTTGATAGTGGGGGGGCATCTCTTATTCGGTTAGATTTTGGTGGGGTTGCGGTGTTTTATTCGTGAGGAGTTGGGCTATTTTTAGTGGCGGGATGGGGTTTATTGTTGGTTCTGTTTGTTGTGTTAGAACTCGTACGAGGGTTGTCTCGGGGGGCGATTCGGGCGGTTTAGGGGTGTCAGAAAGTAGTTTATTTAAAAATACCAGCTTTGGGAGCTGGAGAAGGGGGTTCGATTCCTCTTTTTCTGAGTTACTCTAAGAAGGGTGAAGTCTTCAGTTTTTGGTTTACAAGACCAATGTTTTTCATAAACTATTAGAGTATTTTAGTGGTTTAGTATTTTGTTTTCTAAGGTTCCGATTGCAGGGAAGAGGATTAGAAGGATGCTGAAATAGGAGAAGGATGCTATCTGACCAATGATGATGAATGGGTGTTCTACTGGTTGACTGCCGATTCATGTTAGGATGAGTAGGTTAGCTACTAGGAGTCAAAAGAGAATTTGGGAGAGTGGACGGAATGTTATGGTTCGTTGTTTGGATTTGTGGAGGAAAGGGATTAAAAGGAGGATGAGTACTGAGGCTGCTAGGGCTAGTACGCCTCCTAGTTTGTTGGGGATTGAACGAAGGATGGCGTAGGCAAATAAGAAGTATCATTCTGGTTTAATGTGTGGGGGGGTTACTAGGGGGTTTGCTGGGGTAAAGTTTTCTGGGTCACCTAGGAGATTGGGGGAGAATAGGGCTAGTGTTAGGAATGGGATAAATATAAGAGTTAAGCCTAGGATATCTTTGAGGGAGTAGTATGGGTGGAACGGAATTTTGTCTGAGTTGGATGAGATGCCTAGTGGATTATTTGAGCCTGATTCATGGAGGAATGTGAGGTGGATAATTGTAATTCCTGCGATTACAAAGGGGAGGAGAAAGTGTAGGGCGAAGAATCGGGTGAGGGTTGGGTTGTCGACTGAGAATCCCCCTCAGGCTCATTCTACTAGGGTTTGTCCAATATAAGGGATTGCTGAGAATAGATTTGTGATAACAGTTGCCCCTCAGAATGACATTTGACCTCATGGGAGTACATAGCCTACGAAGGCGGTTGCTATGAGTGTGAGGAGGAGAACTACTCCTGTGTTTCAGGTTTCTTTGTATAAGTAGGAGCCGTAGTATAGGCCGCGTCCGATGTGGAGGAAGATGCAGATGAAGAAGAATGAAGCTCCATTTGCATGAAGATTCCGGATGAGTCAGCCGTATTGTACGTTTCGACATGTGTGGGCTACTGAGGAGAAGGCTAGGGATGTGTCTGCGGTGTAGTGTATTGCTAGTAGTAGGCCAGTGATGATTTGAGTGGCAAGGCATACTGCTAGCAGGGAGCCGAAGTTTCATCAAGCGGAGATGTTAGATGGAGCGGGGAGGTCGATTAGGGAGTTGTTGATTATTTTTAGTAGGGGGTGGGATTTTCGGATGTTGGGTGCCATTATTTTATTTTTGGATGAGTAAGATTATTGTGAGAATTGTCAGGGCAAATGATCCTAGGTAGGATTTGATTAGGCCTGTGTGAAGTGTGGTTGAGATTTTGCTTATGATGAGGTGTAGGTTAGCGAGGCCTTCAGGGCCGAATTTTTTATATCATGCTATGTCGATCAGGTGAGAGGAAATTTTTTGTCCAGAGTACAGGAGGGCTGTGGGATTGGTTCGGTGCATTAATGGGTTGAAGTAACCTAGTGAGGAGGAGAAGTTTATGAGGGGGTTTTGTTTTGGGTTGGTGAAGGTTTGTGTCGTGTTTGAGAGTTCTAAGGCAAGGGTCATTCCTAGGGCTGTAACGATGATAGCGGCGGTTTTTGTAATGGTGGGCATGGTTATTGGTAGTGTTTTTGTGGGGAGGATAAGGGATGAGATTAGTAATCCAGCTATAATGCTGCCGAAAGCCAGTTGGGTGATTGGTGAGATGGCTAGGGGTGTGTTTTCATTGATTGGTGTGATTGTTGGGATACGATTGAATCCTGTTTGGACTAGAAGGGTTATGTGGAGACTGTAGGTTGCAGTGAAGGATGTGGTGAGTAATGTAAGTAGGAGGGCCCAGGTATTGATATATGAGGTGTTTAGGTTTTCAATGATTAGGTCTTTTGAGTAAAAACCTGCTAGGAAGGGGGCGCCTATTAGGGCAAGATTGCCGATGGTTAGGCACGAGGTGGTCATTGGGAGGGTTTTTTGTAGGCATCCTATTTTGCGGATGTCCTGTTCTCCGTTTAGGCTGTGGATGATTAGGCCGGAGCATAAGAATAGTATGGCCTTGAAGAAGGCATGGGTTGAAATGTGGAGGAAGGCAAGCTGGGGGAGGTCTAATCCGATTGTGACTATTATAAGGCCTAATTGGCTTGAAGTGGAGAAGGCAATGATTTTTTTAATGTCGTTTTGGGTGAGTGCACAGATAGCGGCGAAGAGTGTTGATAGGGCGCCTAGGCAGAGGCATGTAGTTAAGGCTATTTTGTTAGATGCTAGGAGGGGGTGGGTGCGGATGAGTAGGAAGATTCCAGCTACTACTATTGTGCTAGAGTGGAGTAGGGCGGAGACTGGGGTTGGGCCTTCTATTGCTGCTGGCAGTCATGGGTGAAGGCCGAATTGGGCTGATTTTCCTGTGGCAGCTAAGATTAGGCCTAGAAGGGGAAGGATAGGTATCTGGTCGGAGTGGGTAGCTTGTTGGATTTCTCAGGTATTTAGTGTGGAGGCCAGTCATGCTATGCTTAAGATAAGTCCGATGTCTCCAATTCGGTTATAGATTATTGCTTGTAATGCGGCTGTGTTGGCTTCAGCTCGCCCTTGTCATCAGCCAATGAGGAGGAATGATATGATTCCTACTCCTTCTCATCCGATAAATAGAAGGAACATGTTGTTTGCAATGGTTAGTGCTAGTATAGCAATGAGGAAGATAAGAAGATAGGTAAAGAATTTTGTGATGAACGGTTCGGAGGCTATATATCATGTTGCGAATTCTAGAATTGATCAGGTTACGAACAGTGCAATGGGGAAGAATGTTATGGAGTACAGGTCTATTTTTAGGGAGATGGGGATTTTAAAGTTTAGGATAAATTGTCATTCTCAGTGGGTAGTGATGCTTTCTATCCCCGAGTAGATAAAGATAGTTGATGGGATGAGGCTGATTAGGAAGGCGGCTTTGATGGTTTTGGAGATGGTTTGAGGGGTATTTTTGGATTTTAGCAGGGGTGGTAGAATGATGGGTGTAAGGAGTGTGAGGAGTGTTAGTGGTGTAAGGGTGTTAAGGAGTAGTGCTGTTTCCATTACTTTTACTTGGAGTTGCACCAAGATGAGTGGCTCCTAAGACCAGTGGATTACTTTTATCCTTTAAAAGTTAAGGGGGCCGGGGTTTAAAGCTCGGATGCAGGAATTAGCAGTTCTTGCTGGTTTAGACCACCCCTCGGCAAATAAGGAGGCTTGAACTCCTATTTTTAGAATCACAATCTAATGTTTGGGTTAAACTATGTTTGCATAGAGGGGTTCCCGAGATTAGTTCTGGTTTAAGAATGAGGGCCAGTATGGGGATGATGTGTAGGGTTATGAGAAGATGTTCTCGTGTGTTAGAGTTTGGGGTTGTAGTGATGTGGGTTGGTAGAGTACCTCGTTGTGTTGATAGGAGTATGTATAGGGTGTAGGAGGCAGTTAGGAGTGTTGCGATTCCAGTCAGGATGATTGTAGGGGGGGATCAATTGAAAAGGGCGATTATAATTGTTAGTTCTGCTATTAGGTTGGTTGTTGGGGGTAGGGCTATGTTGGTTAGGTTAGCTAGGAGTCATCATACAGACATTAGGGGTAGGAGGGGTTGTAGGCCGCGTGTAAGGATAAGAATACGGCTGTGTGTGCGTTCATAGTTTGTGTTTGCTAAGCAGAATAGAAGGGAGGAGGTAAGTCCATGGGAAATTATGAGGATTATTGCTCCTGAGAATGATCACTGGGTTTGAATTATGCCTGCAGCGATTACTAGACCTATGTGGCTTACAGATGAGTAGGCAATGAGGGATTTAAGGTCTGTTTGACGTAGACAGATGGAGCTGGTTATTAGAGCGCCTCATAAGGCTAGGGTGAGGAAGGGATAATATAGGAAGTTGGATACGGGTTCTGTTAAAAGGGTGATTCGTATAATGCCATATCCGCCCAGTTTCAGTAGTAGGGCAGCAAGTAATATTGAGCCTGCGATGGGTGCTTCTACGTGGGCTTTGGGGAGTCATAGGTGTAGGCCGTATAGGGGTGCTTTGACTATGAATGCTATTAGGAGGGCGAAGCTGGATAGTAGAGTTGTTCATGAGGTTGGTGGGTTTGGATGAGTAAGTTTGAGGATAGGTAAGTGGAGGGTTCCGGTTTTCGAGTGAAGGTAAAGGATAGTAATTAATAGGGGTAGAGAGCTAATTAGAGTATAGAATAAAAGATAAATGCCTGCGCTGAGTCGTTCTGGTTGGTTTCCTCAGCGTGTGATTAGGATTAGTGTTGGAATTAGGGTTGCTTCAAATGAGATGTAAAATAGGATGAGTTCTGTAGTAGAGAAGGCTAGAATAATGAATGGTTGGATGATGATGAGGGTGGAAATGAATATTCGTTTCCGTTCATGGGGTTCGTGTTGTAGGTGGCCTTGGCTGGCCATGATTATAAGAGGAAGGAATCAGCAGGAGAGGACTATTAGGGGGGTTGAGATTTGATCAGTGCCTGTTCAGGGAGTTAAGTTTTTTAGGGGGTAGTAGGATGGGGCTAATCAGTGTAGGCTAATTGAGGCAATTAGGAGGCTATGTATTGTGGTGTTAGTTCATATGAATTTTGTTGGGGATAGGAGGGTTACTGGCAAGAGTATAGTTATTGGTAGGATAATTTTTAACATTGTAGGAGGTTAAGGTTGTGTAAGTGGTCTGAGCCATGTGTTCGTGTAGAGGCTACTAGTATGGCCAGGCCAGTGCCGGCTTCGCATGCTGAGAAGGCTAGTATTAGAATAGGTACGAGGGTAAATGATGGGGTTTGGTTTTCAACTGGTCAGATTGAGAGGGGGATGAATATAGACAGTATTATGCTCTCCAGGCATAGTAGGGCAGAGATGAGGTGGGTTCGGTGGAATGCTAGTCCTAAGCTACTAAATGTGAATGCAGAATAGAAGCTGAAGTGTAGGGGAGACATGAGAAAGTTATAGGTGTAGGCTATAATTTGCTGGGTCGAAACCAGCTGTCTTGGTTAGACTAACTTTCTGTTATTCTGCTCACTCTAGCCCCCCTTGTGCTCATTCATAAATGAGGCCTAGTGTGAGGAGGGTGATGATGGTGGTTGCTCAGGTAAGGGTTGTTATTGGAGATTGGAGTTGAATAGCTCATGGGAGGGGGAGGAGTAGGGCGATTTCTAGGTCGAATAGGAGAAATAAGATAGCTACTGAGGAAGAATCGGATTGAGAATGGGAGTCGGGCTGACCCTAGGGGATCGAATCCGCATTCGTATGGTGATAGTTTTTCTGTGTCTGGAGTTATTTGGGCGAGTCAAAAGTTTATAAGGGCCAATGCAGTGCTTAGAGTGAGGGATAGGGATAGTATGAATGTAAGTGTGTTCATTGCTCTTCTCTGGGTTAATACCAGATTTTAAAGATTGGAAGTCAGTTGTAATTAGTATACTAGAAGAGCAAGATCCTCATCAGTATATTGATATGTAGAGGAAGAGTCAGATGATATCTACGAAGTGTCAGTATCAGGCTGCTGCTTCGAATCCGAAGTGGTGGTTTGATGTGAAATGGAATTTGATTAGTCGTAGTAAGCAGACTGTTAGGAAGGATGATCCAATGATCACGTGGAGGCCGTGAAATCCTGTGGCGACAAAGAAAGTAGAGCCATAAACACTGTCGGCGATTGAAAATGAAGCTTCATGGTATTCTATTGCTTGTAGGGCTGTGAAGTAGAATCCTAGGAGGATGGTAAGGGTTAGTGCGTGGATGGCTTGTTTACGGTTTCCTTCTGTGATGCTGTGGTGGGCTCATGTTACGGTGACACCTGAGGCTAGTAGGATGGCTGTGTTTAGAAGGGGTACTTCGAGGGGGTTAAGGGGTTTAATTCCTGTTGGTGGTCATTGTCCTCCTAGTTCTGGTGTAGGTGCTAAGCTTGAGTGGAAGAAAGCTCAGAAGAATCCTAGGAAGAAGAAGGCTTCTGATGTAATGAAAAGGATTATTCCGTATCGTAGGCCTTTTTGGACGGTGGGGGTGTGATGGCCTTGGAAGGTACTTTCTCGGACTACGTCTCGTCATCATTGCAGTATGACTAGGAGTATGGAAAGAAGGCCTGCTATGAGTAGGGCAGTTGAGTTGTAATGGAATCATATAATTAGACCGGAGGTAGTTAGTAATGCTGCAGCTGCGCCAAAGATTGGCCATGGGCTTGGGTCGACTATGTGATAGGAATGTGCTTGGTGTGCCATTAAATGTTTTCTTGTAAGTATAAGCTTAGGAGAAGAACAAATACGTAGGCTTGGATTATGGCTACTGCTACTTCTAAGATAGTCAGAAGAAGTAGAATTAGTGTTGTTAGAATAGAGATGGATGGTATTACTGGCAGAAGGGTAATTGTAGCTGTGGAGATGAGTTGAATAAGTAGATGGCCAGCTGTAAGGTTTGCTGTTAGACGTACTCCTAGGGCTAGTGGTCGGATGAATAGGCTAGTTGTTTCGATTATGATTAGGGCTGGGATCAGGGGTGTAGGAGTTCCTTCAGGAAGTAGGTGGCCTAGGGAGGTGGAAGGCTGGTTTCGCAGGCCTGTCAGTAGGGTGGCAAGTCATAGTGGGAAGGCTAGAGCTATGTTTATTGATAATTGGGTGGTGGGGGTGAAGGTATATGGGAGGAGGCCTAGAAGGTTGATGAAGAGGAGGAATAGGATGAGTGAGGTTAATAGGAGGGCTCATTTGTGGCCTGCTTTATTTAGTGGGGTTATTAGTTGTTTTGTGATTAGCTGGGTGAATCAGAGTTGGATAGTGGAGAGGCGGTTGTTGATTCATCGATGTCCTGGTGAAGGAAGTAGAAGGGCTGGAAGCAGGAGGGATGGAAGGATCAGTGGGATGCCTAAGAGGTAAGGGGTTGAGAATTGATCGAAGAAGCTTAAGTTCATGGTCAGGTTCATGGGGTTGGTTTTGTTGTTAAAGTTTTGTTCATGGGGTTATTTGTAGAAATGAATGAGAGTAGTTTAGGCTGGATAAGTAGGGAAAAGGTGAATCAGGTGAGAAGTATAATGGTGAATCATGGGTTTGGGTTTAGTTGGGGCATGTCATTAAGGAGGGGAGTGTCCTCTTTCTCTAGCTTAAAAGGCTAGTGCTGATTCATAGCTTCTTAATGGTTAAGATGATACTAGTGAGGATCAAGCTTCAAAGTGTTTGAGTGGGGTTGACTCTACTACAATGGGTATGTAGCTGTGGTTAGCTCCACAGATTTCTGAGCACTGTCCGTAAAACACTCCGGGTCGGGTAGTAATAAAGGATGTTTGGTTTAGTCGTCCTGGAATTGCATCTGTCTTTACTCCTAGGGTGGGCACTGCTCATGAGTGTAAGACATCATCAGCAGTGATAATTACTCGAATGGGGGATTCCATTGGAACAACAATACGGTGGTCAACTTCTAGTAGGCGAAAATGGCCTTTGGGTAAATCTGTTGTTGGAGTTATGTAAGAGTCAAATGAAAGGTCCTTAAAGTCTGTGTATTCGTAAGTTCAGTATCATTGATGGCCGATGGCTTTTAGGGTTAGGTCGGGTTCATCGATTTCGTCTATTATATAAAGGATTTGTAAGGAGGGAAGGGCAAGTAGGACTAGGACGATAGCAGGTAGAATGGTTCAGATAAGTTCAACTTCTTGAGCATCTACGGTATTTGATGATAGTTTTTCTATTAGTATGAGGGCTAGGAGGTAGAGTACTAGGCTGCAGATTGCAAGTGCTACTATCAGGGCGTGGTCGTGGAATTCAACGAGTTCTTCTATGATGGGAGATGAGGCGTCTTGGAATCCTAGTTGGGAGTGGTTTGCCATGAGAGATGTACAGGGTTTACACCTGTGATTTAGTCTTGACAAGACTATGTAATTGGTTTACTAACGTCTCATAAGAAAGAAGCATTAAATGGTTTGATGCGGTTGGCTTGAAACCAGCATGTGAGGGTTCGATTCCTTCCTTTCTTGTACTTGGACAAAGGCTGGTTCTTCAAAGGTGTGATATGGGGGTGGGCAGCCGTGGATTCATTCGATGTTAGTGGCAGTTAATTCAGGTTGAAGGACTTTTCGTTTTGCCGAGAAAGCTTCTCAAACAATGAATATTAATATGATTACGGCTGTTATTGAGATTAAAGAGCCAATAGAGGATAGAGTGTTTCATAGGGTGTAGGCATCAGGGTAATCTGAGTATCGTCGAGGCATTCCGGCTAAGCCTAAGAAGTGCTGGGGGAAGAAGGTTAGGTTAACTCCTGTGAATATTACTCCAAAGTGTGCTTTAGTTCATGAGGGGTGTAGGGTGAAGCCTGTAAAGAGGGGAAATCAGTGAGTAAATCCTGCTAAAATGGCAAAAACTGCCCCCATTGAGAGGACATAGTGGAAGTGGGCTACTACATAGTAGGTGTCGTGGAGGGCAATATCTAATGATGAGTTGGCAAGGACAATTCCTGTTAAGCCTCCAATAGTAAATAGGAAGATGAATCCTAGAGCCCATAGCATGGGTGGATCCCATTTGATTATCCCTCCATGCAGGGTTGCTAGTCAGCTAAAGACTTTGATGCCAGTTGGAATTGCGATGATTATGGTAGCTGATGTAAAGTAAGCTCGGGTGTCTACGTCCATTCCGACTGTAAATATGTGGTGGGCTCATACAATAAAGCCTAAAAATCCGATTGATAATATGGCTCAAACTATTCCTATGTATCCGAATGGTTCTTTTTTTCCTGCATAATATGCTACTACATGAGAGATTATTCCGAAGCCTGGGAGGATGAGGATATAGACTTCGGGGTGACCAAAGAATCAGAATAGGTGTTGATATAGGACTGGGTCTCCTCCTCCTGCTGGATCAAAGAATGTGGTGTTGAGGTTACGGTCAGTAAGTAGTATTGTGATCCCAGCAGCTAGGACTGGTAAAGAAAGGAGTAAGAGGATGGCAGTAATAAGGACAGACCATACGAATAGAGGTGTTTGATATTGTGATAGTGCGGGGGGTTTTATGTTAATAATGGTAGTGATAAAGTTAATAGCCCCTAGAATTGAGGATACACCTGCCAGGTGGAGGGAAAAAATAGCTAGGTCTACTGATGCCCCGGCATGGGCAAGGTTGCCAGCTAGGGGTGGATAGACGGTTCATCCTGTACCAGCGCCGGCTTCTACGGTTGAAGATGCTAGTAGAAGAAGGAAGGAAGGTGGGAGGAGTCAGAAGCTTATGTTGTTTATGCGTGGGAATGCCATGTCTGGGGCGCCGATTATGAGCGGTACTAGTCAGTTTCCAAAGCCGCCGATTATAATGGGTATAACTATAAAGAAGATTATGACGAAGGCATGGGCTGTAACGATTACATTATAGATTTGGTCGTCTCCTAGAAGGGTTCCTGGTTGTCCCAGCTCTGCGCGGATTAGCAGGCTAAGTGCTGTTCCAGCTATGCCCGCTCATGTGCCGAAAATTAGGTAAAGAGTGCCAATGTCTTTGTGGTTGGTTGAAAATAATCATCGGTTGATGAAGGTCACAGGTAAGATGGCTGAGTGTTGAAGCGTTAGGCTGTAGTCCTTTTTACAGAGGTTCAATTCCTCTTCTTATCGACCCTGTAGTGAAGTTCATGGTGAGTTGCAAACTCATCGATGCGCATTTAAGTGTGCCGGGGTCTTGTGGGCAGAAGCTAATGGGCTTTGGCGTCTAGCTGTTAACTAGAATTGTATGGGATCGAGACCCATCTGTCCAGGTAAGGTTTTAGCTTAATTAAAGCATCTGGTTTGCATTCAGAAGATACAGGTTAATGTCCTGTTGGCCTTAATGAGGCAGAAACTAAGAGAGTCTAACTCTTATTTAAGGCTTTGAAGGCCTTTGGTTTGGGCGGTAGTTTAATCCTAAGTTTCTAAAATATGGTGATGATTAGTGGGGAGAGGGGTAGTAGGGAAGTTGATGTTGCGGTTAGAATGGCGGTTAGGGTGCTTAGTGTTTTGTTAGTGCGTCAAAGTTTTATGTGATTGGATGAGTTAGGGGGGAGCGTAATTGTTGAATGGTATGCAAGGCGGAGGTAGAAGAATAGGCCTAGGAGTGATAGTATTGAGATGATTGTGGCTGTTGGGGTTATTTCTTGTTTAGTGAGTTCTTGAATGATAAGTCATTTGGGCATGAAGCCGGTTAGTGGTGGGAGACCTGCTAGGGAAAGGAGTGTTAATATTATGGTTGCGTTTAGTATGGGTGTTTTTGTTCATGAGATAAGTATTGTTGATAGTTTTAGAACTTTGATTTGGGCGAGTGATAGGAATACGGCTGTTGTTATTATTGTGTAAAGGGTGAAGGTGAGGATGGTGAGTTGTGGGTTGTAGGCAATGATTGCGATTATTCAGCCTAGGTGGGAGATAGATGAAAAGGCTAAGATTTTTCGTGTTTGTGTTTGGTTTAAGCCCATTCATCCTCCGATTAGTGCGGAGGAGATTGCTAGGAAGGTGAGTAGGGTTGGGTTAAGAGACTGTGATGTTAGGAGAAGGAGGGTAATTGGGGGGAGTTTTATTAGGGTGGAGAGTAGTAGGGCGGTGGTTAGGGAGGAGCCTTGAAGTACTTCTGGGAATCAAAAGTGAAATGGAACTAGTCCTAGTTTAGTTGCAATTGCTATTGTCAGTAGGAGACATGATGTGGGATGGTTTAGTTGCGTGATGTCTCATTGGCCAGTGGATCAGGCATTGCTTATGCTTGAAAAGAGGATTAGGGCTGATGCAGTTGATTGGGTTAGGAAGTATTTGACTGCAGCTTCAATTGCTCGGGGGTGGTGTGATTTGGAGATAAGGGGGATGATGGCTAAGGTGTTGATCTCTAGGCCCGTTCAGGCTAGAATTCAATGGTTGCTAGAGATTGTGATGCTAGTCCCTATGATCAGGCTTATGGAGGAGATTAGTTTTGCATGTGGGTTCATTAGTAGGGGAAGGGGTTAGACCATCGTTTTCGGGGTATGGGCCCGATAGCTTAGTTAGCTGACCCTACTAGGAAATAATATAAAGGGAGTATGGAGAGTTTTGATCTCTTCTGTGTAGGTTCGATTCCTACTTTTCTAGGGTTGAGGAAGTGAGAGGGTTGTTGTACCTCTATGTTCACTTTATCATAGTGATCCTTTTTGTTCAGGCACGCTTCCTTAGGCTGGAGGGAGTCCGGCGTAGCTAATTGGCATGCTAGTGTGTCATAGGCATAAGGCTAAGGTTAGGGGGAGGAAGTTTTTTCATAGAAGATGCATTAATTGGTCATAGCGGAATCGTGGATATGAGGCTCGGACCCATAGGAATGAGGATGAGAGGAGGAGGGTCTTTGTGGCTAGTGCAATAGGGAATAGTTCTGGGGAGGGGCTTAGGAAGCTTGGGTTGAGGAATAGGATGGTAGTTAGTGTGTTTATTAATATGATGTTGGCGTATTCAGCTAGGAAGAATAGGGCAAATGGTCCGGCAGCGTATTCTACATTAAATCCTGAGACTAGTTCTGATTCTCCTTCTGTGAGATCAAATGGAGCACGGGTGGTTTCGGCGAGGGTGGAGATGTACCATATTATTGCAAGGGGTCATGAGGAGAAAATTAGGTAGATGGGTTCTTGGGTGATGGCTAGGGTGCTTAAGGTATAACTGCCACTTAGTATGATTGTGGATAATAAGATGATGGCCAGGGTGACTTCGTATGAGATTGTTTGGGCAACAGCTCGGAGGGCTCCAATTAGGGCGTATTTGGAATTTGATGCTCATCCGGACCAAAGCAAGGAGTAGACAGTTAGGCTTGACATGGCTAGGAGGAATAGAAACCCTAGGTTTAGGTCTGCGAGGGGAAATGGTAGTGGGAGGGGGATCCAATAATGAGAGCTTAAAATAAGGGCTAAAAATGGAGTCATCATGAAAAAAAAGGGGGAAGAAGTGGATGGGCCGAAGGGTTCCTTAATGAAATATTTTACTCCCTCTGGCATAGGTTGGAGTAAAACCAAAGGGCCCACAATGTTTGTGCCCTTTCGGGCCTGTATGTAGCTTAGGATTTTTCGTTCTACAAGTGTTAAGAAGGCCACGGCAATTAGGATGGGGAGTGCGTAAGATATGGTTATAATTAAAAGGCTTGTTGGGGTAGGTGAGGTCATGTTAGGGAAGCTAGGGAGAGGATTTGAACCTCTGGGTAAAGGGTTTAAGCCTTTTGCATTTGCCAAGCTCTGCCACGCTAGCTGTTCCTTTTCTAGGAATATGAGTGTGGATGGGGGGCTTCTTGGCAATTAAGTTGGGTTCATTGCTTAGAAGGCTGGGGTGTGCTTGTAGTATTGACCCCACTTCTCCGGTCCTTTCGTACTAGGAGGAGTATATTCATAGATAGAAACCGACCTGGATTGCTCCGGTCTGAACTCAGATCACGTAGGACTGTTAATCGTTGAACAAACGAACCCTTAATAGCGGCTGCACCATTAGGTTGTCCTGATCCAACATCGAGGTCGTAAACCTCCTTGTCGATATGGGCTCTTGGAGGAGATTGCGCTGTTATCCCTGGGGTAGCTTGGTTCATTAATCAATTATATTGGGTCTGGTTACTGTTAGTACTTTGAGGAGTTGATCTTGGTGAAGAGCTGTGGTCTTAGGTTTGGAGGATTTGTTTTTCTCCAAGGTCGCCCCAACCGAAAAATATCGACCAAGAGTGCTTTGGTGTAGGTGGATCCAGTGGGGAGTGATGGTAGAAAGGTGGTCGTGATTTTAAAGTTCCACAGGGTCTTCTCGTCTTATGGTCACATCCCCGTTTTTGCACGGGGATACTAATTTCACTGATTACCCGTAGGAGACAGTTAAGACCTCGTTTAGCCATTCATACAAGTCTCGATTTATGAGACAATTGATTGCGCTACCTTCGCACGGTTAGGATACCGCGGCCGTTGAACATTGGGGGGTCACTGGGCAGGCATCACCTTCAATACTTGTTGTTTGCTGAAGGCTATGTTTTTGGGAAACAGTCGGGTCTTTGGTTTGCCGAGTTCCTTCTGTGGGTTTTAATCGTCCTGTGAGCGTTCCTGTGTTGGTTTAACAGAAAGTTAAATATATGTTCTTGTTAAAGTGGAAGTATAAGAAGTTCTGTTAATAATGTGTTGATGTAAGTTTACGCTGTACGGAGGAAGGCTCCAAGTTACTCATTTTAGCATTGATTCTTCTATTATCATAGGTTGACCTGCTTTAGGTGAGGGAGTCAAGTGGGGTTTTGGATTTTTAATTGGAGAGCTTTGACGCACTCTTTATTGATGGCTGCTTGAAGGCCCACAGTATGGGGGAGGGGGTATTATCCGCTGGAGGAGGTTGTATTCTTTTTCGATGGAGCTGTACCCCCATCGAGTTGCTCTTAGCTTTTACATGTATAGGGTTGAAGTGTGTGTCCTTAGGGAATAGGCTAAGGAGGAACTTAGATTCATTTGGCAGGTAACCAGCTATCACCCAGCTCGTTTGGCTTTTCACCTCTACTGACGAGTCATCCCACTCTTTTGCGACAGAGATGGGTTCGCTCAATTCTAGCTGCTCGTAAGTAGCTCGCTTGGGTTTCGGGATGGCAAACTTTAGTCCGCTTTGCTTGGTTGTTCTTGCTAAATCATGATGCAAAAGGTACAAGGGTTAGTCTTTACTGTCTTTTGCTTATAGTTTTCATTATTATTTCATCTTTCCCTTGCGGTACGGTTGGCCTCTATTGCGCCGAGAGTCTTTTCTATCGCCTATACTGGGACAGGTTAGAATGTTTTGGTTAGGTGTGATAGTGGCTTTTTGATGTTAGTGGTCAGGGGTTAGTTGGGCTAGAGGAAGGGCGAATCAAGGCAACCTTGTTCGTGGAGGTATCTTTCAGGTGTAAGCTGAATGCTTTGGGCTTATAGCTATGCCTTGGTGGTCTAAGCGCACCTTCCGGTACGCTTACCTTGTTACGACTTGCCTCGTCTTTAACCTGGGAAGGTGAATTATTTATAGGTATTGATGGTTTGTGAAGAGGGTGACGGGCGGTATGTACGTGCCTCAGAGCCGTCTTTAAGAAGGCTTGAAGGGGAGTGTGGTCCTACTTTACTGCTAAATCCTCCTTCTAAGGGCGAGTTTCACGCTCTTTTCCGTTGTGTTCTATGCTAGAAAATGTAGCCCATTTCTTCCACCCCATGGGCTATACCTTGACCTGTCTTGTTAGTGGGGACTGTTGGGCTCACTGTTGTTCTTTCATTGGAGGTGAGCTGGCGACGGCGGTATGTAGGCTGTGTTGGCAAGGGGTGGTTAGGTGGATCGTGGATTATCGGTTATAGAACAGGCTCCTCTAGGTGGGTTTGAGGCACCGCCAAGTCCTTAGAGTTTTAAGCGTTTGTGCTCGTAGTTCTCGGGCGGATGTAGGTGTATGAGGGGCATCTAGATTTAGGGCCAGGCATAGTGGGGTATCTAATCCCAGTTTGTGCCCTGGCTTTCGTGGGTTGAAATTGATCATGGGGCTAAGATGATTTTCAGGTTGGGCTTAGGTGGATCTTGGGCTTGTGACAGCTTAGTTCCATTTTGATCTTAGCTGATGTAGATAACATGTGGCCACTCTTTACGCCGGATGGCTATTGATTTGGGTTTCTTGTATGACCGCGGTGGCTGGCACAAGATTTACCAACCCTAGGGGTTGCTATGGCTAAGTCAAGTTTACACTTATTGCTTAAGGTTAATTACTGCTGAATACCCGTGGGGGTGTGGCTTAGCAAGGCGTTTTGGGCTACTTGTTGGGTGTGCCTGATACCTGCTCCTTTAGCTTGTGGAGAAAAGATTTAGGGGCATTTTCACTGGAATGCGGATACTTGCATGTATATGTCTAGCAGAAACCAATAGTAAGGTTAGGACTAAGTCTTTTGCCCTTAGGTAATAAAGATACCGTCTTAGCATCTTCAGTGCTATGCTTTAGGTTAAGCTATAGGGGCTTGTGGTGGTGTGGGAAGTTAGGCCGTTTGATAATTGTTAATATAAATAATGTTTGTTTGTGGGGTTTTGTGGGGAGTAATTTTTGTTTTTTTTGATGATGAATTTGGTAGTGGAGTTTCTCTAATAATGATGGTGTATATAACAATGTATATATATATTATGCGTAAACGTTTTTATTGTTTGTGGGATTTTATGCGGTAGTTTATATGTAATTTAGTTTTTTAAAAAATGTTTTTAAAAAATAAAATAAAAATAACAAAAAAACAAAGAAAAAATTGTGGTAAATTTCCTAGTTTTGTTGAGAAAATAGAGGAAGTGAAAATTCGTAAAAATATGTCCGACAAGCATTCACTAAATAGCCCCATTTACCGGGGGGGTGGAAGAGCCATAACCAAATGCGATCCAAAGTGCATCAGTGTCAAGATGATTCCCCATACACGCAAACCGTCTCATCGAGGGACACGTAGAAGGCTAGGATAGGACGCAACGCAGGAGTAGTCCAGGCTTCACTTGAGTAGGACTCTGGCGACGGCACTGTGAAGGGCAACCTGTGAAGAAGCCCCAGAGAAAAAAGGAACCAACAGCAGAGAAGAGAGAAGATGCCGCGATCACGGACTGAAGAGGGGTAGATAGTCACAGATGACTTCGTGAAAAGTGAGGAGTTCAGGAGTTATGCATGGGATGTGCCTGACCGAGGAACCAGAGGCGCAAAAGAGCAAGAGGGGCGAGGGGTGTAGGGGGAAAGAATGGGCCTGAAGCTAGTCATGAAGTACATTACAGGCAGGGGTTGCTGATCTCTCGTGAGGTGTACGATCAATAAATCCATCTGATACGTCGAGCATAACCAAATGGGGGAGAGCTGTAATATGAACGTTATGTCCTGTGACCATTCATAGTTAGGTGGCTTGTGGGTTGTAGGAGCAGGGAATGGGTAAGTATAGGTGTTATGTCTAGGAGTATGCATTGATTGAACGTGGGGATAAATGGGGAAGATGGTGTAATGTCCGTCTACATATAATGGGTTTAGTACGTATATAGTATGTATTACTGTGACCATAATGTATGTGGTATATAAATGTATGCACGATTATGCATAGTATACCCCCCCTGGGGGGGAAAGGGGGGGTACACTCAGTAGGGGGGTTAGGTTAAAAA